ACTAATAAGTATACAACTAATAACCAACTCATCACTTTGCATTATCTGGATACAAAAAAAGAGTCAAGATATGATATATTGGTCATATCATTGTAGCAATTAAAATCCTTTTTGCACAAACAAAAGAAAACCAATCTGATTATGCTTTAAAAATAAAAATAGAAAATTATGCGGATAAGTGGAAGGGTGAAAGAAAGAAAAAGAATATCAATGATATAGAATTCCAATATGTAAGGTCTATGAGTCATCACATAAAAGCTAATGTAGTAAAGCATCCATACCAATTGATTTAAAATTAAACTAATCCGTTGATAAAACAAAAAATCAAGAGCCTTGAGTCACTCCAGACTGAGAAGATTGACTCAAGAACAATTTTTATTTTATTTATTAAATTTATTTTTTTTGATTTTTATTTTTTTATTAAAGGCTCCATTGGAAAAATAAGACCTAAACATTAATCGAGAAGTGATGGGAACGATGGAACCTGTAAATACATAAGATTTTACTGAAAACAAATCTTAATGATTTATTGGGAGGATAGCGAAAGGAACCAGAAGACAATCGATTTATTTTATTATTATTATGAGAGATCATGGGTTACCTCTACAAATAAAATAACTATTGAAAGACTAAATATGCAAGAGGAAATATTCGCCCGCGAAGATTTTTTTTATATTCTTTTTGATTGCTAAATTTTATCAATCTGATATCCTAATTCGAATATATAAAAAAATTTATTACAACCTTATAACAAATAACAAAAACAAGATTATCGAAAATAAAAAAATAAAATAGAAAAAATTCGCTATAATTAATGTCTATAACTAGAATAATTTTTTCTATTTCTATCTAGAACTATTAGATCTAGAACTAGTAGAACTCTAAAATAGAATATAGATTCTAATTTATATATATTAGATACAAATTTCTATTCTACTAATATTGTATTCTACCTAATATCCTATTCTAATAATCTAAGATTCTAATACTAATAAATAGATCTAATAAGTAAGAAATAAATTAAAATAAATAGATTTAACTAAATTTAGTGAAATCTCAAAGAATAAGATGATTAAATATATTATTTTATTCGTAAAAGACATGGATATTTTTTTTAATCATTTCATTCGCGAGGAGCTGGATGAGAATAAATTCTCATGTCCGGTTCTGTAGTAGAGATGGAATTGAGAAAGAACCATCAACTATAACCCCAAAAGAACCCGATTCCGTAAACAACATAGAGGAAGAATGAAAGGAATAGCTTTTCGAGGAAATCGTATTTGTTTTGGAAGATATGCTCTTCAAGCACTTGAATCCGCTTGGATTACATCTCGACAAATAGAAGCCGGACGACGAGCAATGACACGAAATGCACGCCGCGGTGGAAAAATATGGGTACGTATATTTCCCGACAAACCCGTTACTTTAAGACCTACGGAAACACGGATGGGTTCGGGGAAAGGATCTCCCGAATATTGGGTAGCTGTCGTTAAACCGGGTAGAATACTTTATGAAATGGGCGGAGTAGCAGAAAATATCGCAAGAAAGTCTATTTCAATAGCAGCATCAAAAATGCCTATACGAACTCAATTCCTTATTTCAAAATAGGAATATAGAACCAAAGGAAAAAGACCTTTTGTATACTAAAAAAATAAAAAAAAGTGGAAGTTTCTTTTTTTGTTTTGGACAAACAATATATCTTTTTTTTTCCTTTGCATTTAAATTAAATAAAAAAAAAATGATATGATCCAATCTCAGACCCATTTGAATGTAGCAGATAACAGCGGAGCCCGAGAATTGATGTGTATTCGAATCATAGGGACTAGTAATCGCCGATATGCTCATATCGGTGACGTTATTGTTGCTGTGATCAAGGAAGCAGCACCAAATTCACCTCTAGAAAGATCAGAAGTAATCAGAGCTGTAATTGTACGTACTTGTAAAGAACTAAAACGTAATAACGGTATAATAATAAGATACGATGACAATGCTGCAGTTGTCATTGATCAAGAGGGAAATCCAAAAGGAACTCGAATTTTTGGTGCAATTGCCAGGGAATTGAGACAATTAAATTTTACTAAAATTGTTTCATTAGCACCTGAGGTTTTATAAGATAAAAAATTAGACGATATAAGATAGAAAATTTCAGATTAAGAGGAGACCATAATATAGTTATAGTATTTAGTATTATAGTTATAGTATTTTAATTAGTTGAATAAAAACGAAATAAAATTAATCAAATTAATTAGTAAATTGTGTTTCACGCATATACCTTTAATTAAATAATAAGAAAATTAAATAATAATAAAATGAAAATTGAGAGATTAAATAAAATAATTAATTAACAAAAACCAAGAGTATGTTGATTATATCAAAACTAGCGAAAAATAATAATTTTAGTTTATCATGGGTAGGGATCCTATTGCTGAGATAATAACCTCTATACGAAATGCTGACATTAATAGAAAAGGAACCGTTCGAATAGCAACTACTAACATCACCGAAAACATTATTAAAATACTCTTACGAGAGGGTTTTATTGAAAATTTAAGAAAACATCAGGAAGGAAACAAAAAATTTTTGGTTTTAATCCTACGCCATAGAAGGAAGAAGAAAGGACCATATATAACTAGTCTAAATTTAAAACGGATCAGCCGACCAGGTTTACGAATCTATTCTAAATATCAAAAAATTCCTAGAATTTTGGGTGGAATGGGCATTGTAATTCTTTCTACTTCTCGAGGTATAATGACAGACCGGGAAGCTCGACTCGAAAGAATTGGTGGAGAAATCTTGTGTTATATATGGTAATCTTTTTAATATCCGAATTCGATCCAGACTTCTTATTTATTTGTTAAAAAAAAAAAGAGATTAGATTAAAGAATAGGTTTCTAATACCATTCCTCTCGATTCCTCTTACATTAGTTAATACTTCAAGAGGATTTGCGATGGAATGAAAGAACAAAAATAAATTTTTGAAAGTTTAATTACTGAATCACTTTTTCAATTTCAATAATATGTTCCAAGTTCGTTTAGATAATCAAGATCTGATTTTAGGTTATCTTTTAGCCAAGATAATTTTTTTTACGTATACTACCACCACGAGATAGTATCAAAGTACTTATAATTCGATCCGAGCACGTCTAATTTATAGACTCCATAAAAAAATTTCAATGATTAGGCAATTTTTTCTTTCAACTTTAAAAGCCCTTTCGCCTTTCGTAGGAATAGAATTTAAGATTTAAAAATTTAAAGAAAGTTAGTTTCTTCAAAAAAAAGTATGTATATTCAAAAATTAAGGGATGACAAATATGAAAATAAGAGCTTCTGTTCGTAAAATTTGTGAAAAATGTCGACTGATACGTAGACGGGGACGAATTATAGTAATTTGCTTCAACCCAAGACATAAACAAAGACAAGGATAATCTTTCTAAACGAGAACACTCTAAAGGATCCGATGGAAAAAAAAATAAAGGATCCATTTTGACATAAAATGGATATATCCATAGACCACTGACTTATATTTATGAGATGATAAAATATGGCAAAACCTTTACCACGAATTGGTTCACGCAGAACTGGACGCATTGGTTCACGTAAGACTGGTCGTAAAATACCAAAAGGAGTTATTCATGTTCAAGCAAGTTTCAACAATACTATTGTGACCGTTACAGATGTACGGGGACGAGTAATTTCTTGGTCCTCCGCTGGCACTTGTGGATTCAAAGGCACAAGAAGAGGAACACCTTTTGCTGCTCAAACCACAGCAGGAAATGCTATTCGGACAGTAGTGGATCAAGGAATGCAACGAGCAGAAGTCATGATAAAAGGGCCTGGTCTTGGACGAGATGCGGCATTAAGAGCTATTCGCAGAAGTGGTATACTATTAACTTTTGTCCGGGATGTAACCCCTATGCCACATAATGGATGCAGACCCCCTAAAAAAAGGCGCGTGTAAAAAGTAAATAGTGAAGAGATTTCAAGAGAAATAAATAATTCAATGAATTCACAATAACAATATTATTATGGTTCGAGAGAAAGTAACAATATCTACTCGGACACTGCAGTGGAAATGTGTTGAATCCAGAAAGGACAATAAGCGTCTTTATTACGGACGCTTTATTCTGTCTCCACTTATGAAAGGACAATCTGATACAATAGGCATTGCGATTCGAAGAGCTTTGCTTGGAGAAATAGAAGGAACCTGTATCACACGTGCAAAATCTGAGAAAATATCACACGAATTTTCTACTATAGCAGGTATTCAAGAATCAATACATGAAATTTTAATGAATTTGAAAGAAATTGTATTGAGAAGCAATTTGTATGGAACTTGTGACGCGTCTATTTGTGTCAAGGGTCCTGGATATATAACTGCTCAAGACATCATCGTACCACCTTTTGTGGAAATCATTGATAATACACAGCATATCGCTAGCCTAACAGAACCAATTGATTTGTGTATTCAATTAAAAATCGAGAGGAATCGTGGCTATCGTATAAAACCGACAAAAACCTTCCAAGACGGAAGTTTTCCTCTAGATGCTGTATTCATGCCAGTTCGAAATGCAAATCATAGCGTTCATTCTTATGGAAATGGGAATGAAAAGCAAGAGATACTTTTTCTCGAAATATGGACAAACGGAAGTTTAACTCCTAAAGAAGCACTTCATGAGGCTTCCCGTAATTTGATTGATTTATTTATTCCTTTTCTACATGCAGACGAAGAAAACTTACATTTAGAAAAAACTCAACACAACGTTACTTTTACTTTACCCCTTTTTACCTTTCATGATAGATTGACTAAATTAAGAAAAAATCAAAAAGAAATACCATTGAAATACATTTTTATTGACCAATCCGCATTGACTCCTAAGATCTATAATTGCCTCAAAAGGTCTAATATACATACATTATCAGACCTTTTGAATAAGAGTCACGAAGATCTTATGCAAATTGAAGATTTTCACATAGACGATGTAAAACATATATTGGGTATT